AAATGAAGATGAAAAACGGAAGAAAGAACAAGAAGAGGACGAAGCTCAATATCAAAACTGGCCAAACGAAGCAAAGGCCTTCCTAGCAGCAAGAGATGCAATATGGGCGGAAGAAAACGAATTTTTCCGAAAAAGAAATGAGAAAATTAGACAGGAGGGAGCCGCTCGAAAAGACCCTTCTTCCTTCCCTTTGCTGGATGATTTGGATGACGAACTCGCTGAAACAGAAGACAAGGAAAAGGGAAAATATGGACCATGCGATATTCATGCACCAATAGTGGTAGTGGAACCTAAGGGAGTATGGGAGAAACTACAAGACCTAACTACGATAAAGGTTCCAGTTTATGTGCAAATTGTTATAATAATAATTATATTATATTATAAAAATTAAGGGTCTTTTTTTTTTTTATTTGTTTTTTAATATTTTTTATTACTTAAGTAAGAAAAGTAATAAAAAATATTAAAAAACAAACCAATACATACGATAAATAGGAGAAAAGATAAGAAGAGATCCGCCCCCCGCCTACATATTTGCTAAGTTCTCCTATAAAGAAACTAAGAAACCCAACGCCATTGATAATTCCATCAATTACGCGACGATCAAAAAAATGAGTTACTTTAGCCAATCCTCTAATGCCCCTGGTTAAGGATCCTTTATAAAAAGAATCTATATAAGCGCGATTATCTGACCAACTATATATGCTATTTAGCATTTTTTCCAAAACAGGTCCCCTAGGGACCCCTTTAACAACTGAATTAATTAAATCCAAATTTAGTAAGGAGGAATAGGGGGATTTATATAAAAAAGACGCTATAAATATTCCTAAATAACCTATACTCACTGAAAAAATTGCATCTTTGAAAAATTCAGACCAATCCGTCAAATTAGTCGACGTTTTATGCAAAAGATTTATCGACGGAGTTAACCATTTAGATAATATATCATCATTCACTCCCTCTTGATTGAAAGGAATTCTTATAAATCCAACAAAGAGAGTAAATAGTCCCAATACAAGGAGAGGAAATAGCATATTATTGTCTGATTCGTAAGGATAGGAATCAAGTTTTTTATTCTCAAAAAGAGGAATAGTAATATATGGTTGTGTTATATTTCTATCATTATCATCAATTGGATATCTTTTTTTTGAAAAAAAGGAAGAATCAGTCATTGTTACTAAACGAACATTTTTATTAATTCTTTTTGAAACAGTGCTACCCCATAGAGATATTGAATAGAAAGGTATTTTTTGTTTGCCACTATAATTTTGAAAATAAATATTTAAATGTCCCTCAAAAGTAAGTAAATATATCCGAAACATATAAAATGCGGTTAATCCAGGGGTAACCCAGGCTATTATTGCAAAAATCGTGGAATATGACCAAGTAGCATTAAGAATTTCATCTTTGGACCAAAAGCAAGCCAAAGGCGGAATACCACAAAGAGAGAGTGTACCTAATAAAAAGGCATTTTTGGTAATTGGTACATGTTTTCTTAAACCTCCCATAAGAATCATATTCTGACTTTTATCGGGAGAATAGCCAACAATCCCTTCCATTGAATGAATAACGGATCCGGATCCCAAAAATAACAATGCTTTGGAATAGGCATGAGTAATCAAATGAAATAAAGCACTTTGATAAGACCCCATACCAAGAGCTAACATCATATAACCCAATTGAGACATTGTAGAATAGGCTAAACCTCTCTTAATATCTTTTTGAGCAAGAGCTAACGTAGCTCCTAATAAAACAGTGATTATTGCTATCAACGAGATTAAATTCATTATGGAAGGTATAACTATGAAAAGAGGAAGAAGCCGGGCTACAAGAAAAATGCCTGCCGCTACCATAGTAGCAGCGTGTATAAGCGCAGAAATCGGAGTAGGCCCTTCCATAGCATCGGGCAACCATACATGAAGGGGAAATTGTGCAGATTTAGCAACGGCACCAGCAAATAACAGAACAGCACACAAAGTAACAAATAAAAAATTGACCTGATTATTAGAAATTAAGTCATTGAATATTTCGAATAAATCCTCAAATTCGAAACTACCTGTTATCCAATAAAAACCTAAAATTCCTAATAATAAACCAAAATCCCCTACACGATTTGTTACAAAAGCTTTTTGGCAAGCATTTGCTGCTTGAGGTCGTGTGAACCAAAATCCTATTAATAAATAGGAACACATTCCAACCAATTCCCAAAAAATATAAATTTGTACCAAATTCGAACTAGTAACTAATCCTAACATGGAAGCACTGAAAAAACTCATATAAGCAAAAAATCTCGGATATCCTTGATCATGAGCCATATAATTATCACTATAAATAAGAACCAAAATTCCAACGGTAGTTATTAACATTGACATAATAGAAGTAAGTGGATCTATCAAATAGCCGAATTCTAAAGAAAAATCGTTAGTAATGATCCAAGACCATACATATTGATAGCTAGAATTGCTATTTATTTGCTGAATAGACAGATTCATTGAAAAAATCATGACTATACTTAACAATAAAACACTATGAAAAGCCCACATGCGACGAAAATCTTTTGTTGCAGTCGGAAAAATAAGAAGTCCCACCCCTAGTAATATAGGAACGGGAAGTGGGATGAAGGGTATGAGCCACCCGTATTGATATGTCTGTTGCATAAAAAGCTTTGTGAATTATGAATTTCCTAATTTATTGTTTCTGATTAACCGGATCTTACCTGTTTGAAAGCAGTCAAAAAAAGTCAAGATATGAACTAAGTTAAACTAATTTAAATCGAAATTTAGAAACTTTTCCTCTTACTTTACTTATATTTAACTTATACTTATTTACTTATATTTATTTATTTTATTTATTATAAATACTTCAAATAGTCAATTCAAACCAAGAAGTTAGATTTGGTCAAATAGTATAAATGATATAAAACTAAAACAGAGTAATTCGTAATTTTTTTTTTTTTTCCAATTTTGAAATTAAACCTACCCCGTTTAACCGGTTAATAAAAAAGAAAATGAAAACGGAAAGTTGAATTCTTTTGTTTTTATGATTATTATTAAGATTGAATTTGATTCCTATGGTGTAACGGGTTCTATAGATATAGACTTTAATGCGAAAGAATATCAAATAAAGATAGTAATCAATCGAATGAATAAAAAAATTTTACAGGGATTCTATGGAATAAAAAAAAATAACATATCTTCCTATTTCTCGATTTAGCTATTTCTAGTATTTAGAGTACACGAAATTTTTTTTCTAAATGTGATTTTCATATATCTCTCCCCTCCTTAGCTTTCTTTTTTTCCGAAAAGAGTCTTAATTCAAGAATAAGAATAAATAGAATAAAAAAACTAAAGAAGGACTTGGTTTCAATAATAGATGTCTTTCACATCCAACTAAAACAATAAGTAATCCTTTTTATCTTAAATGGCCGTTCCAAAAAAACGTATTTCTACATCAAAAAAGCGTATTCGGAAAAATATTTGGAAAAGGAAGGGATATTGGACAGCATTAAAAGCTTTTTCGTTAGGGAAATCCCTTTCTACAGGAAATTCAAAAAGTTTTTTTGTGCAACAAAAAAATTAACAAATTAAGTATTAAGTATAAGTATTAAGTAATAGTACAAATTAAGTATTTAAGTATTAAGTCTTATTTAAGTATTAAGTCAGTATTAAGTAATAGTAATCAAAAATTTCAATAATCCGAATCAACTCGAAAAAAAAATTGACCCATTTCCTATTTGCTACAAAATTTGGAATTTCCTATTGAGTTAAACTAATCAATATGAAATAGCAATAAGTCCCCTTTTTTATATTTAAAAAATATTTAGCTTTTTGCTGAATTCTAAAAATCAAAAAGTTTCCTTGTTTTTGTTGACAAACACATAAATACAAGATAAAAAGGGGTTATCCTTCTTTTTTTTTTTTTGTTAGTAGATTTTCTCATTTACAAGATGGGGACAGGGTTTTCCCCATCCAACTATTTGTTTGTTAGATTTACAATAAAAAAAATTCGATTTTTAGCCCCCTTTCTCTATCTATAAAAAGTGCATAATTTTTGAATTTGAATTTCATTTTTAGTGAAAGTAATAGATTGAATTTAACTCTTTTTTATATATTTCTATGAATTACTATCTAGAAATAGAATATATATAGAATATAGAATTATATAGAAATTATATAGAAAATAGTATAGAATAAAAATATAGAAGGTAAATCTCTGAAATTCAAAAAATGAGAAAAAGTTCATTAAAAATGAAAACAAAAATATTTTTTAGGGTAGAACTTTATCTTTATAGTTACAAGAGTTCAATTCTAAGAGAACATAAAATACACGAAAAACCCGAAGAGGATAAGACCCTAAACTAAAATAACGAACTTTCTAACCCCTATTGTTTGTTTGTATTATTTTTAATTTTTTTTTCAGAAAAAAAAAAAAACAAAAAATATTGCACTGAATTGTCTTCTTCAATCTCGACGATTGTTTAGTTCTAAGCTATTATAAGTTCAAGGCCAGCCGCTATGGTGAAATTGGTAGACACGCTGCTCTTAGGAAGCAGTGCTAGAGCATCTCGGTTCGAGTCCGAGTAGCGGCATGTCATCTTCTAAAAAAGAGAAATAGATCCTATAATGAGTTCAACTCCCAATTTCCATTTAAGATACTTTATCTTTTTTTTTTTTTTTTTTTTATGATATTTTCAACCTTAGAACATATATTAACTCATATTTCCCTTTCTATTGTTTTAACCGTAATTACAATTCGTTTAATAACCTTTTTTTGCGTAGATGAAATCGTACAACTGGATGATTCATCTGAAAAGGGTCTGATAGTTTGTTTTTCCTGTATAACAGGATTATTAGTTACACGTTGGATTTATTCGGGTCATTTTCCACTAAGTGATTTATATGAATCATTAATATTCCTTTCGTGGTGTTTCTCCCTTATTCATATAGTTCCATATTTCAAAAAAAAAAAAAATTTATTAAGCACAATAACCGGTTCAAGTGCTATTTTTACCCAGGGCTTTGCTGCTTCCGGAGTTTTAACTCAAATACACCAATCTTCAATATTAGTACCCGCTCTTCAATCTGAGTGGTTATTAATGCATGTAACTATGATGATATTGGGCTACGCATCCCTTTTATGTGGATCATTATTATCAGTAGCACTTGTAGTCATTACATTTCGAAAAAACGGAAAGATTCTTGGTAAAAGTACTCTTTTAATAAAAGAGTCGTTTTTCGTTGGTGAAATTGAATACATGAATAAAAGAAGCAATCTTTTAGAAACTACTTCTTTTTTTTCGGGTAAGAATTATTACAGATCTCAATTAATCCAACAATTGGATTATTGGAGTTATCGGATTATTAGTCTAGGGTTTTTATTTTTAACCATAGGTATTCTGTCAGGAGCAGTATGGGCTAACGAAGCTTGGGGATCCTATTGGAATTGGGATCCAAAAGAAACTTGGGCATTTATTACTTGGATCGTATTCGCGATTTATTTACATACTCGAACAAATATAAACCCGCAAGGTAAAAATTCGGCAATTGTAGCGTGTATAGGTTTTCTTATAATTTGGATATGTTATTTTGGGGTTAATCTATTAGGACTAGGATTACATAGTTATGGTTCGTTTACATTAACATCTACTTGAATTCACGAAAGTATCTTACGAACACAACACATTCACATTATAGTACATATAAAAAATAAAAAAATTTTACGTGAATGGGCACGAACCATGCGAATCAATAAAATATTTGATTCGCATGGTTCGTGCCCATATGGGGTTCAAATTCTTTTTTTTTTTAGCTATAAATTTTAGTAATTTGCGAGAAGGAAAAGTTCTCTTTTTTCATTCTACAACTTTTTTCTTGTAAATTCAAAATCATGAATAGAAAAAAACTATTTAGAAAAAGAATTAGATAGTATAACTTCAACCTTGTCAACCGATAGTGAAAGAACGAAATCGGGGTACATACCAATACCCAGTACGGGAAAAAAGAGGGAAATCGAAAGAAATAACTCTCGCGGTCCAGAATCAAAAAAATAAGAGTTTGGAACGTTAAAAAGCTTATATCCATAAAACATCTGACGTGACATAGATAATGAATAAATAGGAGTTAATATGATTCCAATTGCCATTACAAAAGTAATTAGTATTTTTGGCATTAAAAAAAAATTGTGACTAGTAATTATTCCAAAAAATACTATCAATTCAGCAACAAAGCCACTCATACCCGGTAATGCAAGGGAAGCCATTGCAAAGCTACTAAACATGGTGAATATTTTTGGCATTGTGATAGCTATTCCGCCCATTTCGTCAAGATAAAGAAGGCGTGTTCTATCATAAGTTGTCCCTGCCAAGAAAAAAAGTGCAGCACCAATAAATCCATGAGAGATTATTTGTAAAAGAGCTCCGTTGAGTCCTGTATCAGTTATAGAACCAATTCCGATAATTAGGAAACCCATATGAGATACAGAAGAATAGGCTATTCTTTTTTTTAAATTCCGTTGGCCAAGAGATGTTGAAGCTGCATAAATTATTTGGATTGCGCCTACTATCACTAACCAAGGGGAAAATAGATAATGGGCATGAGATAATAATTCTATATTGATGCGAGCCAGTCCATACGCTCCCATTTTTAATAAGATTCCAGCTAGAAGCATACAAGTACTGTAATGTGCTTCTCCGTGGGTATCCGGTAACCACGTATGTAGTGGTATAATCGGCGATTTGACAGCAAAAGCAATAAAAAATCCAATATAAAATATTATTTCTAAGCCCAAAGGATACGACTGATTTGCTGATGTTTCAAAACTTAATGTTGGTTGATTAGAACCATATAACCCTATACCCAGAACTCCCATTAGGAAAAAAATGGAGCCCCCTGCTGTGTACAAAATAAATTTTGTAGCCGAGTACAGACGTTTCTTTCCCCCCCACATGGATAGAAGTAGATAAACGGGAATTAATTCTAACTCCCACATGATAAAAAAAAGTAAAAGGTTGCGAGAAGAAAATAATCCTATTTGACCACTGTACATTGCTAACATCAGGAAATGAAATAATCGAGAATCTCGAGTAACAGGCCAAGCCGATAAAGTAGCTAAGGTGGTGATGAATCCCGTTAGTAAAATGGGGCCTATAGAAAGTCCATCTATTCCCAACCTCCAATGGAAATCAAAAAGGCGGATCCATTTATAATCCTCCAATAGTTGGATTAACGGATCGTCCGGTTGGAAATGATAACAGAATGTATACACCGTTAGAAGGAGTTCTAAAATACATATACACATAGTATACCACCGAACGACCTTATTTCCCCTATGGGGGAGAAAGAAAATTAAGGAACCTGCAGATATTGGCAAAACTACAATTATTGTTAACCAAGGAAAAAAAGTCGTGGTAAAGACAAGATGCGCTTGGACCAGAAAGACCGGTGCTCAAGATATTTTTATTTTTGAGCACCGGTCTTGTCGGTAAAAAAATAAAATAAAATAAAATGGATTATGGATTCAAGGAGAGTTTAGCGGAACGTATCAATAAGCTAGACCCATACTGCGAGTTGTTTCAGCCCCTAAATAAACCCGAACACTCAAGAAATCCGTTGGACAGGCGGATTCACATCTTTTACAACCAACGCAGTCTTCTGTTCTTGGAGCCGAAGCAATTTGTTTAGCTTTACATCCGTCCCAAGGTATCATTTCTAATACATCAGTGGGGCAGGCTCGGACACATTGAGTACATCCTATACATGTATCATAAATCTTTACGGAATGCGACATTGGATCTATACATTTTTAAACGTCATAAATTTTCGACCTAGTAAGCTTATAAATAAGCTTATAAACAAATCCTATATTTAGATACCAGGTAAATCAACAAGTTATCAGAATTTTTCTAATCAATTTACTTCTGGACTGCTTTGTTATAAAAGAAAGGGCCAAAATACTTTGATTTGTTATGTTTATGTTTCTTTTGCAGAGAAGATTATAACTTAACCTTAAATTTAAATTTCTTTAAGAATATTGGAATTCTTATCATTAATACTACTTATTCAACAAATTCGATTGGTTAATACGAGTTGATTTTCGATTACGATAAATTGATGAAACAATAGCCAGCCCAATGGCTGCTTCAGCGGCTGCAATGGCTATAACAAAAATTGATAAAATATCTCCCCTTAATTGACGATTATCAAAAAAATCAGAAAATGTTACAAAATTTATATTAACTGCATTCAATATAAGTTCAAGACACATAAGGGCTCTAACCATATTTCGACTTGTGATCAATCCATAGATACCCATAGAAAATAAATAGGCACTCAAAACAAGTACATGTTCGAGCATCATTAAGCAACTCCTTATCAATCTCATTCATTTCAATCTAAAAAACTATTCAATTGATTTGATTGAATCACATATAACAAGCATGGAATATTTTAACTGCTGATTTTTTATTGACGAGCTACAGCAATTGCACCTATTAAAGCAACTAAAAGAATTATTGAAATGAGTTCAAATGGAAGAAAAAAATCGGTTGATAAATGAATTCCAATTTGTTGACTATTGCTTATCAAATCTTGTTCTAGAACCTGGTTTGATCTTGTAGTCCAAAGAATCCCATACCATGACGTATCTGGAATAGTAGTAATTAGTGAAATAAAAAGACTTGTACAAACCACCAAAGTAACCCCATCTCCAACAGTCCAAAGGCGGGAATCCTTGTAATATTCTGAATCACTCATGAACATCACAGCAAAAAGAATTAAAACATTTACAGCCCCTACGTAAATAAGTAGTTGCGCGGCAGCTACAAAATAAGAACTCAATAGAATATAGAATAAGGATATACAAACAAGAACCAATCCTAACGAAAAGGCCGAATAAATTGAATTGGGAAGTAATACTACTCCTAGACCTCCTAAGATCAGACCCGATCCCAGAAAGACTAAAAGAAAATCATGCATTGGCCCGGGTAAATCCATAAAAAAAAAATTTAAATATTTCATGATTTTATTGACCTGACCAGGAAAAAAGAAGGAACTCCATTTTTTTATGTTTATGATACTTCCTAACTTAAATGTAATTAAATAAAAAAAAAATTGAACAGATGCGGGCGGGTTGATATATGGTTGATATATATAGTGTTATTAGCCCTAATCATTCAATATCTGGAAAATTTTTTGAAAAAATATATATATTACTCTAATATATTACTCTAATAGAAATATAAAAAAATAGAAATATAAAATTTATATATATACAAATACATTTTGAATCAAAATTAAATGACAAGTTTAAACAACTTTTGAAAAGCCTTATTTTTAATTTTTAGAGATCCAATCTAAACCTTAATTTCATTTATTTTAATATTAATAATATTATTAATAATATTAATATACATATATATATTATTAATATTAATTAATTATTATTGATTAAATTATTATTGATTAAATATTAAATAATGAATTTTAATTTGAATTATTAATTGGGATTTTTTTGAATTAAGAGGTTTAAGTTTAAATATTTTATATTTGATTTATATTGGAGATTGGAGGCGAATTCGAAATTGTGCGAATTGTGTAATCATCAATTACTGACGTTGGTAACCGACCCAAAGCAATTTGATTATAATTCAATTCGTGACGATCATAACTTGAAAGTTCATATTCTTCAGTCATTGATAAACAATTTGTTGGACAATACTCAACGCAATTACCACAAAATATACAGATCCCAAAATCAATACTGTAATGAAACAACCGTTTCTTTCGAATATCACTTTCCAATTTCCAATCTACAACAGGTAGATCTATAGGACATACACGAACGCATACTTCACAAGCAATGCATTTATCAAATTCAAAGTGGATTCGGCCCCGGAAACGTTCCGACGTAATTAGTTTTTCGTAGGGATATTGAATAGTTATAGGTAAACGATTCGCGTGAGACAGGGTAATCGCGAAACCTTGACCGATGTATCTGGCAGCTCGTATTCTTTGTTGACCATAATTTGTGAATTCAGTTAGCATAGGGAACATATCGTGAATGTGTATAAAGAATAAAATTGTAGACTTGTTTCTTTCTCTTGTTTGAGATAAGTGGTGAATATAGAATATTGTAATTGTTTACAGTGAAAGAAGTTGGGACGAAGTTGTTAATAATAGATTACCTAGAGAAATAGGTAAAAGAAATTTCCACCCAAGATTTAAAAGTTGGTCTATTCTCAACCTTGGTAAAGTCCATCTTGTTGCAATAGGAATGAACAAGAACAAATAAGTTTTAGCTAATGTAATAAAGATGCTGATTATTGTTCCAAAAACTTTACCTACTTTATTTATATTTATGTCCAAAATTTGAGGAACGAATGGGTATGGAATAGAAAGATTCCAACCTCCCAAGTAAAGAACTGTTATAAATAACGAAGAAACTAGTAGATTCAAATATGAAGCAACGTAAAATAAACCAAATTTGATACCTGAATATTCGGTTTGATAACCTGCTACTAATTCTTCTTCTGCTTCTGGTAAATCAAAAGGTAATCTCTCACATTCAGCTAGAGAAGAAACTAGAAAAATGAGAAACCCTATAGGTTGACGCCACAAATTCCACCCCCAAAAGCCATATTTTGACTGCGCTTCAACTATATCAACTGTACTTGAACTGTTAGATAATCATAGTCGATTAGAACATCGCTGTTCTTACCACTATTACAGAACCATACGTGAGATTTTCACCTCATACGGCTCCTCAAGGGTCACAAATAAATCTAAGGACATTTAATTCTTATTTATCTTTATCTTGATATTTTTTTTGTAGGAGAGAGTCAAAACTTATCCCAAGTTCCCCAAATTAGACCAACGGAATTCTGTTTGCTATATTTTTTATTTAAAATATATATTAAATTGAAAATATATATTAAAAAAAGGTGCTTCTGAATTAATCTCATCTTTTCATTTTAGGAATGGCATTTTTGTTTGTTAATCAATAACCTAATCCTTGAATAAAAACCTTTTTGTAACAACATCATATAGGTATTTCAACCTATTTTTTTTTCAATTACGAAAAAGAATTCGGTATTCCATTAATTATTAATTTATGAATCATGTCAAGAGTTCTCTCTTTCTAACTAATGAAAAGATCGAAGAAAAGGACTTATTTAATTATTTTATTCTATTTTTTTTTCATTCCTATTCTCCTTTCTCATAAAAGGGATTTTACTCAAAATAAAAGATTACTTCGTTCTTGATAGTTATTTACTTAATCGGTGGATAGGAGTATACTCTAGGTCGGAATCGTGGGTAGTACTTCTTGATCATTTCTACTAACTTAAAGTCCCAATTAGAATTCCGTTTATGTGCAGAAATATCCTCTTCAAAATTTAGAGAATATCCATTACTAATCCTTTGTGTATTTTGGTCTTTCTAACCATCCATTCAATTTTGTTCAACCTCCTGTTTAAACCCGCTTCAAGTGATGATAACTAAGCAACCAATCTTGGGGCAAACGGCCTCTACTGCTTTTAAATTAATAATCCATTCTTGTACATAGGAAATGAGACTTAATCTTTTTACTGCAAATTTGCAAGCCGTTTTTTTCACTCATATAAAACTATCTGCTTTAGTTCATCAACCTAAATGATGCCTAAAAAAGATGAAAAAGATTATTTAACCTTAGCCCTCTTCTCAGAAATAAGAAAGAAAAAAACTAGGAACTTTTTTCTATTTCAGCTAATTAGAGACACCGAATCACACGTAGAGATATTGATAAGACACATAAAGTTAATGGTATTTCATAACTAATTGATTGAGCAGCAGCGCGTAAACCACCTAAAAAGGAATATTTATTATTTGATCCATATCCCGACATAAGAAGTCCAACGGGAGCAATACTTGAAATAGCGATCCATAAAAAAACCCCAATACCAAGATCGGCTAGAATAAGGTGGTATCCAAAAGGAATTACTGAATAACTTAGTAAAATCGATATCACTGCAACGGATGGGCCGATACTAAATAACCGACCATCTCCTCTAGATGGAAGAAGGTTTTCTTTGAAAAGTAGTTTTGTACCATCTGCTAGAGCTTGAAGAATTCCTAAAGGCCCAGCGTATTCAGGTCCAATACGTTGTTGTATCCCTGCAGATATTTCTCTTTCTAACCAAACAATTACGAGTACACCTATTGTGATTCCTAATACAAGAGTAAAAACCGGGACAAGTAGCCATATAAGCCCATAGACCTCTTTTAAGGATTCTAATCTGGAAAACGAATTGATAGCTTGTATTTCGGTTGTATCCATTATCATTTTTAACGATCAACTTCCCCCATAATGATATCTATGCTACCTAATATCGTCATAATATCAGCCAATTTCATTCTTTTAACTAACTGAGGAAGAATTTGCAAATTGATAAAACCCGGCGGGCGAATTTTCCATCTCCAAGGAAAAACACCTAGATCTCCTATCAGAAAAATTCCCAATTCCCCCTTTGGGGCTTCAACTCTCACATAAAGTTCTTGTTTCGCCAATTCAAAGGTTGGAGAAGGTTTTTTACTAATAAATCGATATTCAAAATCATTCCATTCGGAATCTTTTACTCTATCAAAACGTCGTATTTCTAAATTCTCGTAGGGCCCTCCTGGAATTCTTTCCAGAGCCTGTTGTATTATTTTTATGGATTCGGCCATTTCACCGATTCGTACTAAATAACGAGCTAACGAATCTCCTTCCTTTTGCCATTGAACTTCCCAATCAAATTCATCGTAACACTCATAATGATCAACTTTACGAAGATCCCATTGGATTCCGGACGCCCGGAGCATTGGGCCCGATAAACCCCAATTTAGTGCTTCTTCTCCGCGAATAACGCCCACGCCTTCAACCCGTTCTAAAAAAATAGGATTCCGTGTAATAAGCTTTTTATATTCAGCAACCCCCGTTAAAAAGTAATTACAAAAATCCAAACATTTATCTATCCAGCCATAAGGTAGATCAGTAGCTATTCCTCCGATACGAAAATAATTATGCATCATTCGCATACCAGTAGCTGCTTCGAATAAGTCATATATCAATTCCCTTTCTCGAAAAATATAGAAGAATGGGGTCTGCGCACCAATATCTGCCATAAAAGGGCCAAGCCATAACAAATGGGAAGCTATACGACTCAACTCCAACATAATGACTCTAATATAACTAGCTCTTTTAGGTACTTGAATATTTCCTAATAGTTCGGGCCCATTTACCGTGATTGCTTCCGTGAACATAGTAGCTAAATAATCCCAACGCGTTACATAGGGCAAATATTGGATAATTGTTCGATTTTCCGCAATTTTCTCCATTCCCCTGTGCAAATACCCTAATATAGGCTCACAGTCAATAACATCTTCACCATCTAGAGTAACGATGAGTCGAAGAACACCATGCATTGATGGGTGGTGAGGCCCCATATTGACTATCATAAGGTCTTTTCTTGTAGCCGGTACAGTCATAAGTTTTTTACCCATTCATTTTTTCATGAATTGCTGAAAGTAAAAAGAAGTTTATCCAAATACAAAAAAAAAAAAAAGGAAAGAGTACTTAAAATGATTCTTCCAATTAACGAGTTTTTGTTTTTGACTCTCGAATACCCAACTGACCAATTAATTCTTTATAACGTGCTCTATTTTTTTTTTCCAAATAAGCCAACAGCCGCTGACGTTTTCCTAAAATTTTTCGCAAACCCGTCTGAGATAAATAGTCTTTTTTGTGCACTTCCAAATGTGAAGTAAGTCTCCGTATCTTATTGGTAAAACGGAATACTTGAAATTCAACCGACCCCCTTCTTTCTTTTTCAGAAATAACCGAAATGAATGCACTTTTTACCATAAAAGATTTTTCCTCTTACACTTTTACAGGTATGGATTTTATTGATGAGTAATAATAATGCTAGTAATTTTAATGTGTTATATACAATAATCTGAATTTTTTTATGAACTCCTAATTTTCTCAACTCATATTAATCCATCCAGGTTTCAATTTCATTTATTCTGAAAAAGAAAAAAGAAGGAAAGGGGCTCATTTTTGCATGACATAATTTAGACCTAAAATGAAGAAGATTCTGTTAATTGATTTGTAGGCCTAATTGATACCTCAGCGGTTTGAGTCTTCGGATTCTATATTAGAATGGCATGGAAGGTGGGGCGTGTCAACCTCTTTACTTTCATATACTCCATAGGGTATAGCATATATAGGAAAAATGGACTATCAATGACTTTTCAACCGCGGATACATCCGTAGCCTTAACATACTGAAACGACTGCCATTATTTGTATCAAACCAATAGCGATTCATACAAGCTAAATCTTCTAATCGATAATTAGGCCAAAGAAACAATTTGAATTTAATTAATTCATTCTTATCTTTATTAAGATTAAGATGGTTCTCTTTATCCAAATCTAAAGATTGACTGCAGTTGTTCTCAGTCCAAAATATTGGATTTTTATTCGAAGTCTTTGAATTCAAAGAAATTAGAATTCTCAATTCTCTACGACGTCTATGCGATAAAATAGTTTCGGGAACAAGCAAATCAAAATCATTCTTATCAACATTTCTATGTACTTGATTAATTTGGTGCTTAATCTTAGCAACCAACGAAATACCTAAGGTTTGATGCATAATAAATTGTGCATCATTTTTTAGAGCCAGGCGTACGTGTTCTACATCGAGGACCCCCATTTTCTTCATTGCTTTAAGTCCGAAAGTCTTCTTGTTCCTCGGCAACAGCTCCAGATTTATTTCTTCTTTTTGAATCACGGCCATAGTAAGGGTGTTACTTTTACGCGTAAGCAGGTAACTAAATAGGTTTAGATTACTATCCCCTTCTTCACCCCAATCAGCGTTCATGAACACTTGAGAAATTAAAAAATGGTTTTCCCTTAACTCTATGTCTCGGTCTAGGAGAGGTTGCTCTCTCTTTTTCTTTTTTTTACGCGGCTTTTCGGAAGGATCTTTGATATCTTTTTCGTCCGTTGTTGAAGGAACAGATTTTCCATTCCCCTCTTTTTCTACATTTGATGTAAGATCCCCGTTGCTTTCGACCGATTCGTTTTCTTTTTTAGCTTTTTCCTCTTTTTGGTCTTTTTTAGCTTTTTCCTCTTTTTGGGCTTTTTTATCTTTTTGGTTTTTTTTATCTTTTTTCTTTGTTTTGTTTTTTTTCTCTTTTTGGTCTTTTTTATCTTTTTGGTCTTTTTCGTCTTTTTGGTCTTTTTGATTTTGATTCGTTATTTTTTGATTTGAACTGGATTCCCCTTTTTGTTTTTGGTTTTTTTTGATGTTTTTCTTTTCACTATTTTCAATAAGATCATCTTTATTTATATTCAAATTTAACAGAAGGTTTTCACTTCGTATAGCCCATGGTTTTGTTTTATATAGATTATAAGTTAGGACCAATTCGGCGAAGAACCAAGATCCCAGACGTGAGTTCGGAACATTGGGCATTTTTTTCTTGATATTGCTATTCAGTCCCAGCCAAAAAGAGTTTCGGCGTTTTCGTTTTGGTAAATTGGGTTTTGGTAAATTGCGTTGGAACTTTTGTGAAAACGTAAGATAAACAAGTTCTTTTCTATCAAATTTTTTTATAATCTCATAATAGTTAGCATCAATCCGAGCATTTTCATGTATCTCCGCATCCGTATCCATTTGGATGTAGGACTCCATTAAAATTTCGTATCTAAAATCAAAAACTAAATTTGTACAATCCAAATATTTTCTATCTGGCTCGATTAGTGCATCTCTCAAATTGTAATACTCAATATCCAAAAAATTTTCAATAGGCAGACTTCTCCATATATATATATCAGACATATTATATTTAGGCGTCTTGTATTTAGAAAAAATATCTTTGTTCTTTTTTAATTGGCCTTGCGAACTTGATTTAGAAATGGAGGAGTCCCTCTTATTTTCATAATTCCCATTAATAGATTTATATGCTAAAAGATCATATTTAGAGTTTTTTTCAAACTTATCTTCTTCATCCAACTTGGAATTTTTATTTTTATGACGTAGATTATCTCTATTTCTACACTTTTGGAGTATTATTTTATACCAACGGGGTGTCTGTCGATGTCCCATTAACAACCAATTTTTCCATTCATTCATTTTCGAATTCGGGAGTTTCTTGTGACTTAATTTTATTCCGTGTGTTTCAAGGTAATCTTTTATTTCAGCCTTAATAAAAAAAGCCATTCCGTCATATTGAAAAAAAGATCGTAATTTGTTACTAACTCGGCTTTGTGATAATTTATAAAATACATATGCTTGTGAGAAATGGGATAAGTCACAAAAACTATGTAAATTTTTACTATTTCTAAGATTATTAATTGGTTTTTTTAGAGTTGAAATAAAGTTCATTATTTTTTTATTTTTTCTATTAAGCTTTTCTTGATTTGTTTCATTAATAGGCTTATCCGACATTTTTTTTATCGATTCGAGAAGAAATTTTATATTGAGTCTCAAAATATTAATAATCGATAAAAAAATATCTATGTATATTTTTTCAAGGAGAATCCTTAGAAAACAATCTAATTGAGAGATATTTGTTCTTTTTAATATTTGCCAAATATTTGTTGTCCATTCGAATCTTTTAGCAAGATACCCTTTTTCGGTAGGATTAATATATACGCCAGATGGTGTTATTTTGTTTTTTTCTTTTGTCATGCTTTCTATTAGATTTCGAATTCTGCTTGTTCCACCTGTTAGAGCGTTCTTTTTTAGCAGTAAAGGGGTTTTCCACTTTTCAGACTCAAATAGACTAAACGATTCATCAATTATTTGATTGCTGATTCTAGAATCTTTTTCGTTTTTAATTTGATTCGATTTTGAGACTTTTATTAAGCTAAAAATTGGGTTGAATTTTTGTAGTATTAATTTGACTAGTATTCTTTCTAAATCTAAATACGACCTTTTCCATTTTTCAATTTTTTTGTCTAATTGTTTAAAAACGAGTTCAAAAAAATCATTTTTTTTTATAGGTTTGGGAGAACCATAAGGACGGGCAGCTTGATGTCCCGAAATTGTTAAAAAAGAAAAATCCTTCTTGTTTTTTTT